AATCTATTTCTTCGCCTCTTAGCCAATAAATCAGAATTCTCGTGGAGAATGGTAGGATATATGAAATTCCAATGACCGTTGGATATGATTCGATCAGGTCCTGAATAATCAAGAACCCCCCCCTTTTTACCGTAAGGATTCGAACTAAACAATTTGTGTCTCACTTGATCATTAGTCACGGAGAGGTCAGAAATAGATCTCCGTTCAACAGAATGAACATTCATTTGATCTTGATCCTTGTGGAGCGAAAAAGGCACTATACTGGATCTGCACAGAGCTCCTGATAATATCCATAAATGACTTGTTTTGGGTAAGAGATGAACATTACCATATTTATATTCAGGTGCATGGTACACATCGGTACTCCAGTGCATTTCTCCCTCTGAGTCAGAATAAATATGTTTTCGAACTTTCTCTTTAACTTTATTAAAATTGAAAGTGGATGTTCCAGCGCGAATCTCAGCAATCACTTGTTCTGATTCTACATATTGATCGTTTTGAACTAAAAGAAAACTTTTGGGTGGAATATTCACATTATGTAGAATATCGTGACTCTCAATAGTTACATACAGGTCTATATAACATAGAAAAGCAGGATGCCCATGACGTGTACGTGTGGGATGAACCAAATCCTCATTGAATTTTATTTTTCCCTTAAAAGGAGCTCGTACATGTTCTGCAGTACCACCTGTGAATACTCCACCGGTATGAAAAGTTCTTAATGTTAGTTGAGTCCCCGGTTCGCCGATTGATTGACCCGCAATAATACCTACTGCTTCTCCTAATTCGACCAGGTCGCCATGAGTGGGACTCTGACCATAACATAATCGACAGATCCAAGATATACTCCTGCAAAGAAAGGGGGTTCGAATATATATTGGTTGTGTTCGAAAGGTTATGAATCGAGTGACAAGTCCAACCCCAATATCTTTATTTTGAGCGGCAATGCAACGTGGGCCCATATATATATTGTATGCTAATACACGACCAATTAGTGTTTGGACCCAAATTCTTTCCGTCATCCCATTTCTAGGACTCACGGAAATGCCTCGGGTAGTGCCACAATCTGTTCTACGTACAACAATGTGTTGAACTACTTCAACAAGTCTACGCGTGAGGTATCCAGCATCTGATGTTCGTACAGCAGTATCCACAACTCCTTTGCGGGCTCCGTAGCAGGAAATGATATATTCCGTTAAAGAAAGTCCTTCGCGTAAATTGCTTTGAATCGGTAAATCAATCATTTGTCCTTGGGGATCCGACATTAATCCTCTCATACCTACTAATTGGTGTACCTGAGATGCATTTCCTCTAGCTCCCGAAAAGGACATTATATGGACTGAATTAGAAGGATCAGTCATCCTAAAATTAGGATGCATTTCTTGTCTCAAATATTCACTTGTAGCATACCATATCTCAATGGATTGGCGTAATTTTTCTACTGTGTGTACATTCCCATAATGATGGTGCTTTTCTAAAATGAAACTTTGTTGTTCAGCATCTTGGACTAGCCACCCCTTAGAAGGTACTGTTAAAAGATCATCAATTCCTAATGAAATGGATGTAGCAGTGGCTTGCTGGAAACCCAGAGTCTTTACTTGATCCAGGGTGTGCGATGTATATGCCATTCCGAAGTGATCTATTAATCTGCTAATAAGTCGTTTCATGGCAGACCCATCTATCGCTTTATTGTAAAAGAACAGATCAGCCCATTCTGCCATAAGTACTTCTCTATTCCGCTGAGTAGGATTCGCCAATGGGTTTGAGTCAGTGATTCGAAGACCTCCTTTACTGGATCTCGATTCATGTAGAAATTAAGGAATTATGATTCCAGTTGAACCGGAGAGATCCAAATTCCCGCGGTATTACATAATTCCTTAGCTTAGGTACCGTATGAGTAGGCCTGACAAAACCCCTGTATGGCTTCTTCTATTTCTCGAGAAAAAGAAATATGACCAACAGTGGTTCGGGTGTATATACAAAGGGTTTGTTTTTTTATACGTCTTACTATTAGATAGTGCCCATAAATTTCATGATAGGTACCCAAAGATTCATATTGAACTTCGACAGGAACTTCTCTTGAGGCAATGACACGTTGATCTAGTCGCCACCGAAGCCACAAAGGACTATCTAAATTGATTCGTTTCTGCTGATAAACTATAAGTACATCATAGGAACTACAAAAATAGGGCTCTTTCTCTTTCGTAGTATATTTATACTTATAATCATTAACTGTTTTATTTTGATAGTTTATGCGATTCCATGGATTATACCTATTTGCACAAATACCTCGACGATTCCCGATCGTTAATACATAGAGTCCAATAAGCATATCTTGGGTTGGTACCGAAATGGGATCTCCAATAGCCGGAGAAAAGAGATTCATATGAGAAAACATAAGTAAACGAGCCTCCGCTTGCGCTTCCAAAGATAAAGGTACATGAACAGCCATTTGATCCCCATCAAAGTCTGCATTGAATCCTTTACGAACTAATGGATG